TATACTTATAAGATCAATAAACTAAGGTTTTGTCGTTCTAGACCATCGGATTCGACGGAAACAATGATAAATAAATACGAATACAGCAGAAAAAAAAGGGGGGGGTCAAAAAAAACAAGTAGAGAAAAATTAGACAAAGTTATATACAAGTCGCTACCCCCCCCCCCGGTATTTCTTTAATTGAATTTCATTTGATTAGACGGAAGTTCCTTAAAAACTTCCGCTTTCTTTAAAAGATTCTGAACAGTTCCTGTGGGTTGAGCACCTTTTTCAAGGAAATATAGAATAACAGGAACGTTTAAATAAGTTTGATTCTTCATTGGATCATAAAAGCCCACTTTTCTAAGATCTTTTCCTTCTCTTCGGGATCGAACATCAATTGCAACGATTCGATAGACGGCTCATTGGGATAGATGTAGATGAACAATACCCCCCCTAGAACCGTATAGGAAGTTTTCTCCTCGTACGGCTCAAGAAAAAATGATTTGATTCGAAGTTTTGTCTATGTATGCAATTCTAATAAATTAAATGACAAATGGGCCTATAAAATCAATTAGACTATGATTTCAGTCTTTTTTTCTTCCTGAAAATGAAAAAGAAACCATTCGTACTCATAACTCAAGTTAGATAACTCTCAAATAGCTCAAAGGAAAAATCTTTAGTCAATTTCATTTATTGAGTAGTCTTTACTCCCTTTTGTTTGTCTCGTTTAAACTATTTCAAATTCTATTTGGATTCTTTAGTCTGATCCAGTTATTGAGACTATCGAGACAATTAAAAAGGTGTTTCCTTGTTCTTAGATCCTTTATCCTTATTTTTAATCATTGGGTTTAGACATTACTTCGGTGCTTCTTAATCCTTTCAAAATGGCAGCAACATACCCTTTTTTGATTTCTTTCTATCAAAGAATCCTATGGACAGTTGATTCCTGCGTGATACACTTTGAATCGAAAAATTTGGATCAATTTCAACTAGTTTTGCTTTTGAATTGGAAACTTGCTCGAATTGGATCCTTTCGATTTCTATATATGTTCCATATATTTACGAAGTTGTTCCAATTGATTGGCATTAACCCTAGATCCTTGCCCCCGAGAAATGAATTAATACTTTCTATTCGAGCTCCATCGTGGACTATTTACAACCCAACAAAAAACGAAGGGTTCAGGTGTAACAGAACAAACAATGTCGAGCCAAGAGCACCCTCATTCCTAGACAAATCGAAAATGGTGGATGTAAAAATCCACAACGGATCGTGTCCTTCAAGTCGCACGTTGCTTTCTACCACATCGTTTCAAACGAAGTTTTACCATAACATTCCTCTAATTTGGAACCGGTATGGAATTGATTCAATTATGGAATCATGAATAGTCATTGGTTCAGCTGTCCATAGACATCGTAATCTAGACTTTTTCTTCTATATATGAATATATGATATGTGGAACGATTTTTCTGAAAAAGTCTTAGCAAGGCAGCATTTTTAACATATTTTTGAACATAAACATACATAAATAATATAATTAAATAATATAATAATATATAAATAATATATATATAATAGTAAAGAAATAGAGAAACGAATAACTTTTTGAATCTGCATCTTCAAGTGACTCAATAGGATAGATTAAACGATTTCCTACTTTTTCAAAGATTCCACGTACAAGGAATCATTAAAAATATTAAAAAAAAAAAAAATCTTTCTAATTGAAATTGAAAAAGTTTCCTATTTAGACATCATTATTAAATTTGATTTAATTGAAAATTTCTATTTTAAATAGATCAAAGAAAAGAAGAAAGAAATCCATTTTTTTTTCATGAGATGTATAAAAAAATGATGTAAGTTAAGATTTGAATCTTTATTCTTTTCATCTGATTACGAAAATCAAAATCGAAAAAAATAGGGAAGGGTTTTCGTATCTATCAGATAGACTGAACAGTTGTCACTGTTATAGATATTCTATAATATAGAATATCTATAATTTCAGTTTCAAAAATTGAAGGATTACAAATCTTTTTCACAAAAACCCAAAAATTATTGTCATTGAAATAGAACGATACATACACCATAACGATACATACACCATATAAGCTAAACATTTCCTCATTTTATATGATTATATTATATGATTGATATGTATTTGGTTTAACATGGGGTTGAGTAATATTTCAATAATCGACTCTTGTCATAAAGTGAATATGAATAAAAGGGATAGGATAAATCACCCCTGCCTCAATTGTTACATCGATTTCCAATTTTTCATTAGAGTCAAACAAACACGAAATACCTAAATCAAATGAGATTCAAAGAAAAAACATTGGCTCCATAACATATTTCTATATAATATGGAACTTGATCATTTGTTAATGAAATTCGAACAGACACAGATGTTTAAATTAATATGGATTAACTCCTATCCACTCCCCTACTTCTTTCTATGGGAATAATGGAGCATCAAAAATGGATCTGCCCTGGGACGGAAGGATTCGAACCTCCGAATAGCGG